GGTTATGCCTTTTGGACTCACCAATGCCCCTGCCACGTTCTGCACCCTCCACAATGAGCTATTCCACCCGTACTTAGACGACAGGTGATATACTTTGATCGTGGGCTATAGCTATTCGTTAAACGACCACGTTAGCCACCTCCGGACCGTAAGGTATTAAGGAAGAATCACCTCTATGTAAAGACGGAGATCCTATTCCTAGGGCATTGGATGAGCATCAGAGCCATCGAGGAGTGGCAAGCACCTACCAAGGTGAGTGAGCTAAGATCGTTTTTAGGGCTCGTGAACTATTACCGAAGATTCATGGTAAGTTACTCGAAGAGGGCTGCTCAACTCAAAAATCTCCTAAACTCAAGAAGGACGTACGGGCCGATCATGGCATTTCACTGATCGGAAAAGTGTCAAAGAGCTTTTGAGGACAACAAGCAGGCAGTGATTTATGACTCCGTATTGAAGGATTACACTAAGCCATTTGAAGTACACACGGATGCGTCAGACTATGCCATAGGCGGTGTGCTAGTACAATAAGGTAACCCAGTAGCATATGAGAGCCGAAAGCTCAATGAGACCGAAAGGCGTGGTCCAAGAGAAGGAGATGACAGCAATAGTGCACTACTTGAGAACGTGGAGGCGGGTCGCGATTTCTGGTCAAGACGGATAATGTGGCGACGAGTGACTTCCTGACCCAGAAGAAACTCACGCCAAAACGGGGACGATGGCAAGCAAGACAAACTTGCCAAGTTTGATTGATATGGTGCGTCAGTCTGCCGCTTTGACGGACCAACCAGGTCGCGGATGCCTTAAGCTTAAGTAGGAAGACAGAGCTGGCGGCATTTAAGTGTGAGGCAGTGGCAGCCACCAGCAGGGTCACGAGTACCATACCGCATCGTATTCGAGATGGGCTTGAAAAAGGACCCGCGAGAAGCCTTTTGCACCAAGCCGAGAAAAACTCGGCTTGGATCAAGGATGGGCTCTTGGTCACAAAAGGGAATCCACTTTTTTTTTCTTTCAAAACCTTTCTTTTTTCGGTATGCCGCTCCGCGAGCAAGGAGTGCCACGCACGAGCGGAGCGAAAACAAAGCCAAAGCAGGGGGAATTCTTCGTTAAGGGAAATCCTTTGATTGTGTATTGAATATAGATGCATGTCTTTCTTGTTCCACTAGCTAGGACCAAATTCTCACATGTCTCTTTCGTTATTACAACCTTCTTTTTTGATGTCAAAGACCAGAAGCTATGCGCAAATTCTCATTGGATCTCGGTTGTTCTTAACAGCGATGGCTATTCATTTAAGTCTTCGGGTAGCACCACTAGATCTTCAACAAGGTGGAAATTCTCGTATTCTGTATGTACATGTTCCTGCGGCTCGGATGAGTATTCTTGTTTATATCGCTACGGCTATAAACACTTTCTTGTTCCTATTAACAAAACATCCCCTTTTTCTTCGCTCTTCCGGAACCGGTACAGAAATGGGTGCTTTTTTTACGTTGTTTACTTTAGTGACTGGGGGGTTTCGGGGAAGACCTATGTGGGGCACCTTTTGGGTGTGGGATGCTCGTTTAACCTCTGTATTCATCTCGTTCCTTATTTACCTGGGTGCACTGTGTTTTCAAAAGCTTCCTGTCGAACCGGCTTCTATTTCAATCCGTGTTGGACCGATCGATATACCAATAATCAAGTTTTCAGTCAACTGGTGGAATACATCGCATCAACCTGGGAGCATTAGCAGATCTGGTACATCAATACATGTTCCTATGCCCATTCCAATCTTGTCTAACTTTGCTAACTTCCCCTTCTCAACCCGTATCTTGTTCGTTTTGGAAACACGTCTTCCTATTCCATCTTTTCCCGAATCTCCTTTAACGGAAGAAATAGAAGCTTGAGAAGGAATACCAAAACCTAGTTCACTCGCTGAGTCTCTTTGCATCCATGGCTGAATGGTTAAAGCGCCCAACCTATACCGACCTAATAAAGGGGAAAATTCGTAGGTTCGATTCCTGCTGGATGCACTTGGAACGTTCAGTTCAATCGCTGCTCACGGAATTTATACATATTGATATTCATTTTCTTGCTTGCACCTACCAGAAGGAGGAGAGATCCTTAATTACTGATATCGAGAAAGCAAGGACGTTATGAGCATTCGCTAATGTCAGCCTGGTCCTAAGGGGAAGGTTAAAGCCTAAAACCGAGTTTCGGAAGGCATAGAAATAGGATTCCATTTTCATTTCCTAAACAGAAAAAGCATACACATAAGCACCCGAGGATGCCGAATCATCCACTGAGGAGTCAGATTTTTCTGTTTCATCCGAACCCACCGAAGCATCCAAACCAAAAGCTCCAGTTTCCCCCTAATCTTAAGAATCCGAAGCTTAAGCCAAATCAGAAGCTAGAATAGAGGGGAATAAATGATTCCAGTAGCCAAGCCAATGTGGGGTCTATAACTACAATAAGAATACCCGTGATCCGGGGCAAATAGGAAGAACTCGAAGATTTGTTTTCCCATTTTGCGTCTGTCTGTGTGATAAGTATGTAGGATCCGATCCACCTTAAGCTATGGGGCCTGAGCCTGTTCCTAAAGCATAGGCTCTCGTACCAAATCCAACGTATAAAGAAGCCTAGGCCGACGCCAAATCTGCACCTGCAGAATATCAAAAATCTTCCAAATCATCAAATGAATAGTACGTAAAGAAAGGGCTTTTTGATCCCCGATCTGAGTCTCGTCTTTCGAAGGGTCTCGTTCCGTTCATATGCCGCTCATTTGTAGCAGGGTTTTTGTATGTTTTAGATAAGTAAGACAAGCGCTTCATTACGCGTGATTCTAATTCTAGCATATGCTCAGCTGCTCCTACTTTTCAAATGGTTGAGCTCGTGTCTTTAGGGTCAGCAGGCCGGGCCTGCGGTTCTAATGATTCCGTAGATACAGAAAGAGCTTAACAGATTGCTCGGCTTTCTATTTCTTTTTTCATAAAATCGATATGAAAACGTCAACTTTAGGCTTTGTGAATTAAGGAGGACTCATATGATTCTCCTTCCTCGACTTCGGTTCTGTCTCCTGGTTTTCAATAACCCAGAAACTTGCTTAGTCAGGTCTTCCTTTTATGTGAATTCGTAGAGTAGGCAGAGACCCAACTATACGATCGGAGTTTAAACACGTAAACCATGGGTCCCCCGAATATCCATCATCAGCCAACCCCCTTTCCTGGCTTTTGTTCTACTAGCAGTAAGCTCTGCTCCCTCCAGTTCGATTAATTCCGGATTTTGATACCTGACGACCATCCAAGGTTTCATGAGTGCTCCTATTCTGTTAGTTATGACTTTTCGTTTGACATTTTAGCTGAGCATTCGGGGCATAAGGGCCTGCGGTTCTTATTAACATGCTTTTCCAGCCCATATCTTCCCACCTACGGCACATGAGCTTTCGAGAGCCCGGTCCGGATCTAAACGATTTTTTATGTATGTCTGATGTCTTTCAGCTCAGCGGGATCCAGAGAAAGACAGACCTACCTACCAGTTCTAAGTGGCAAGATCAATGAAAGAAAATAGGCTCAAGAGAAGAACCTGTTTTCTTCTTCTTTTATATCCCTAGAACCCTTTTTTCAAATCAGAAAGTACCCTCTCGGTAGGCCTACACGTTTTAGGTTATCCGGAAGGAATGGAATGACTAATGTGATGTGAAACCTCCACAAAGAAAAAACTCCTTGGACTTCCTTATCCGTATGGCCGGCCAATCCGTGACAACCCCACAACAAAGAGTGAAATGCCAAGCCCTTTCTCTATTAAAGCAAAAAGTATGCGCTCAAAATACCTCCTAAACCCCAACCCACCTTGTTTGTGTACTGGAACAGCTACCACTTCCTTAGAACAGCACTAACTTACCGCTCTCTACTATAAGAAAATCCAATAGCTCCATAATAAAAAAACTGCTATGAATTACACACACGCAAGTAGTGGCTCGGCTAGAGGAAGAAGCCGGAGCCTATGCACTACCGAAGAATAGACCTGATAGAATCAATCGATTGCATAAGATATGCCAAAACCACTTACTGGTCTTTCTATTCAGACGAAAAAAAATTCAAGTAGACTCTGAAAGAAAAGAGATAGTGAAACCCTCTCCCACCTTTTCTATCGAGACTTACAAGTAGGGCGAGTGTCCTACCTAATTCAATGATTAGAATAATGGAGAAGGGAGAGATCTTCAAAAAAACCTATACTCCCACTTCCCCTTATTTGAGATTTCCAAAAGGTGAGATTTCGCAACCTATCTTACTAATAAGAAAAAAGGGGGTGGCCCCATAATAAGAGTGAGCGCTCACTCTTTTGGGGAGAACCGCATCGAGACAAAAGAAATGTTTCGGCCTGCAGGAGAGGCATCTGACTTTCCTACTGACTGAATCACTTGAATCAGTTGAAGGAGGTTTCTACAGGAAGAGTTGCGACTCCACGTCGGGGCGGGCGGGGGTTCATGACGAGTGGGCATGAACTGTAACCAAACAAACAAAAGTCAGCCAACCACGAATTCCTGAACCATAAAGGGAACCACCCTGTAAAGTAAAGAGCCTCGCCTAAAGGACCAGACCCGGAGCTGAGAACAAGATCGAAAGCACAACTTCTCATTCGAAGCATGAAAGTGGTCAGGTCACAACAAGCCGGAAGAGAGAGGAGTGGCCTTCTCGAAGGTTGGGGGTTGCTCGAAATCTGTCAAATACGAGCCCTTCTTTCTTTCTATATTCAATCTACGGCCTACCTCGATACACCTGTGTCACAATGGCGGATCTTTTGAGTGAGGGAAGCCGGAGCATTGGTCAAGAGAGAGAAAGAAGAGGAACTATAGATCAAGAAAGTCACATTAGCTACACCAGACCAGATACACCTTTTTTTGTTATCCTATTTTTTGACTGACCGGATCGGTCACCCCTCAACCAACTAAGACATTTCTGAGCAGTTCCTCTCACCCCCCTATCACAACAAGGCAGAGCTAACCCAACATTCTACTGCTCTCTAAAAGGCCAGCCCATTCGACGAAGCAATCTTGGACCCTCTTGGCTGCGCTGTGCTTGGATGCACTTGTATTCCACACGCCAGCGATGAGATGAAAACCGCCCCCATTCAGTGGTTCCCGTGCCACCACAATGGCATGGCATCGAAAGAGTGACCGGAACCTGTCCCTGACCAGCTCGTGAGTAGCATCCCGGGTCGGCACAGCGTAGCGTCAAAAGCGGGTATTTTTTGATTGCCCCGCTGACCTTTTCTAGGCCTCCTTCCTGCGGAACTGGATTGTCGATATCGACCGAATTTGTACTAACTGAAGAAGACAAAAGCTCTTTTTTCTGCAACACTGCCTCTGGAAGCCCTATCCATTGTGTTTCCTGCTGATCTTATTCAGACCCCAAGTGATTCCCTATTCAATTTGTCGATTTGATTCTTCAATATATGAAAATGGCAGCTTACTAGACAACGCAGAAGGTTTATTCTTTCCATAGATGCCCGATTCGTTTCCGATATGCGCTTCCCTTCCATCCGACTACACTGAACTCCTCCTAAAAAAGCGCGTAAGGGGCAACCAACCCTTTCCCCTTAGCCCTCTCACTCCCTAAGGAATGAAAGGCCACATCTAACTCTGTCCAAAAAACTGGAATACGAATGAGATCCACAATGCCATCATTGTATGGCCGATAGTAGTACATGGCTTGACTTGGCATCTTTCCTATCTTTCTCTTTCTCGAAGCGACCCCCCCCTCCCCTATCCTGCCACTTATGACATTAAGAGCTCCAAGGCTTTCATACCGTTTTCACTGCCCGGATTATGCAACTGGTCGAGCAGCATACTGACATCATCTCGAGTTACTATATCCCCGGAGCTGACCCTTTGAGCAAGACTTTGTGTTACGTCTAACCAGGTGTATCGCTCACGAGTAAGGGAATCCAAATACGACTCCAGAATGATAGAAGCCTTTAAGCGAAAAGTATCCGCGGAATCCATCGGATGCGCCTGTGGCAGGTCGACTTCAGCCAAAAAGTTCGGGATTTGTGGCTGGGTCGGGATGTGGTTCTTCAATTTCAATTGACTAATCTGAAATTTCATTCTCTTTGGCTTTTCCAGTATCTATAGAATGAGCACTGTGAACTATCTGCTTCAAAAAGATAGTTGGTTGAATGAAACGGAAACCTTCTTTCTTTTTTCCCATCTATCACAAGGGGGCCTCAGGCTCAGGGACGAGTTCTGGAGCAATTAGATTAGATGACGATGTTGTTTCGTCATCCAATTTCGCTCGCTTGGAATCGGGCTCAAATTCAGGGCCCTCCTCCCTTTCTCGTTTCCTGAGTGAGGAAAATGAACCTCTACGGCAAATATATGATAAGGTAACACCCAAAAGGACAGTCACCGTGTAGAGAGCAACTGAAAGGGCTGTGTTTTCCTCCATGTTTATTTCCCATTTTGAGGATCGAAATTTCCTGCGCTGTGTCCGTGCCAATAGTGATATCCTAATTCGGCTACCTCTCCCACTCATCAAGGCAGAACATCAGAAGTGAAAAGCCAAGGGAGCCTATCAAACAAGGTACGCTTTGCCCCTGAACCTACAAAAGGATCAGTTACTGGAGTGTTGCGCTTCTCAGGGCCCTCTGAGTCAGAGCAACCCCGCCGGGGCGATCCAGTCACCCGGAGAAGAGTTGAGTTGTGCTTACTTATTTATTACGATTACGCAAGCTCACCTAAAGGCCTGAATAAGTCAGGTCAAGGGGTGGCACTCTTCTTCGGAAAGAGGAGTTGCTTGCCCGAGCTATCTTAAAGTCAAGCTCTCTAGGTTTCCCCTATCTATACAGATAGAATAGATCTTTTCATGGATAGCCTTAGATACATTCATTCCATTGATTCTGAGTTTTGGGGCTGGCTCGTCGATTCTTCCCTTCGTTCCTTTTATCTTGGACATCTCACTTGGAATGCTATGCATTCTTTTCGATCTTGTACTGACGCTGAATACCGACCCAATCTCGATGAAAAAAGCAAAAACGTGCGCAACTACATCACCTCTATTCCTGAAGTCAACTCTAGTCGCTCTCGCTCCGCTCATATACTATTCGAAACCGAGAAAACCATCAAAATCTTCAATGGTATACTCGTCTGCCTGATTTTGCAGAGCAAAGACCCCATTCATCCGAAGTAGTATTTTAGTATAGAACAGAGGCATTCTGAGCCGACTACTACGACTACATGCGCATCTAGTGCAGTGGCTTGGAAGCAAGCTACCTTGACCATCTTCCGAAGAAAAAAAGAATCGACTGATCAAACGCTGTAGGGGCGGACTGCTCTACATTCAGCCACGCCACTGTGACCCCCGAAGCGATCTTCTTCTAGTTGCGGGACGAAATCCGGCAGCCAATTGCTGGCTCTGAATAACCAGCCCTGCAATAAGTTCAATTCTTCCATAACATAACGGGGCGGGGTTGCGCGCGAGCCGAGTGACGTAGGTGCACAAGAGTACTTCGCGCCACAACCATCTCTTT